ATGCAGTTGAATTTAGTAAGTGCATATTTAAGCCGTTGGGTGTTTTCCACGAATCATAAAGATATCGGCACATTATATCTAGTATTTGGTGTTGGGGCCGGTATGATAGGAACAGCATTTAGTATGTTGATAAGATTGGAGCTTTCCGCCCCCGGAACTATGTTGGGGGATGATCATCTTTATAATGTAATCGTGACTGCGCACGCCTTTGTTATGATCTTTTTCCTAGTGATGCCAGTGATGATAGGGGGGTTTGGGAATTGGTTAGTGCCGTTATATATTGGTGCGCCAGATATGGCCTTCCCACGACTAAATAATATAAGTTTCTGGCTATTACCCCCCGCCCTAATACTATTATTAGGGTCAGCTTTTGTTGAACAAGGGGTTGGAACAGGTTGAACAGTATACCCTCCCCTTGCGAGCATCCAAGCGCATTCAGGGGGGGCCGTAGACATGGCGATTTTTAGCCTCCACTTAGCTGGAGTCTCTTCAATCTTGGGGGCTATGAATTTTATTACCACCATTTTTAATATGAGGGCCCCCGGGGTGACTATGGACAGGTTGCCACTCTTTGTGTGGTCTATATTAATCACCGCCTTTTTATTATTACTATCTTTACCCGTATTAGCTGGAGGCATAACTATGCTTTTGACTGATAGAAATTTTAACACTACCTTTTTTGACCCCGCCGGAGGAGGAGACCCGATCCTGTTTCAACACCTCTTTTGGTTTTTTGGCCATCCGGAGGTTTATATTCTAATATTGCCCGGTTTCGGGATGATATCTCAAATAATTCCCACCTTTGCAGCTAAAAAACAAATTTTTGGATACTTAGGTATGGTCTATGCAATGTTATCTATTGGAGTTTTAGGTTTTATAGTGTGAGCTTGGGGATGGGCGGCCGGTGGGGCGACCCGCCGTGCAACTACCCGACTGTATGCTGGAACACCCGTATCCCCCCAGGGGGGGGCAACCCAGTAACTACTCGTGTCATCATCCCAATAGAAAGATGAAAGTCTGAAGGGAGCTATGCCTCTGTGGAGGGATCCGTGTGACCCCGCCACCCGCATTGTTAGGTTGTAGTAAGAACACAGTAAAAATGTTAATGAGGGGTCGATCAGCAGATAACCGAACCCCACCCTGTGGTGGGCCGGGAATCTCAGAGACTACACGTCGGGCCCTTAATGATTTCGACGGGGGAGCTGCCCCCTTTAACCCCCCAACGAGGACTAATCAGGGGGACCTAAGCCCCTTACCAGGGGGCCGCGGCCCCCGGTCTACTAGCAAGGGAAGACCCTTGGTGGTTGTGCCAGTGGGAACCCTTGATTGAGCCATAGGTTTATTTGAAGCCAAAGGGACCTTAGAAGTGTTTGGGCGTCGTATTTATGTTAGTTTATGCCAAGCCACGAATAATATCAAAGTGCTATATAGGTTTAAAGCCCATGTCGGCTTTGGGGCTGTTCTAATAAGACAACCCTTCCCTCTCCGAGGGTCAATGGCCCTCCAATATAGCGATTGGAAATTGTCCCCAAGGGGGGATGATGTTAACAAGATATTAAAGTTTGTAAATTTAATTAATGGAAGGCTAAGAACTTTAAAATATAACCTCCAATTAATGGAAGTTATTAAATTTGTTAATAGTAAATATGGCACTCACATAGTGTATTTAGGCCCGGGCGCCTTGACCCTCAACAATCATTGATTAGCTGGATTTGTGGAGGGGGGGGGCGGCTTTAATGTAAGCCTCACTGGTGGTGGTTATAATCTACGTTTGAGAATGCCCCCAGGGGGGGGGTCTAACCCCTATCAAGGGCAGATTTGTCACGTCTCGGTGGCAATTATTGTTATACGAAAGGAGAGATATGTTTTAGATTTGATTAACAAATTATTACCTGGGCTTGTCTCTTTGTCAAAAAATCCCCAAGAGCAGTATAAATATTTTGTCGGGCACCTGGCCACTTGTAACAGGTGAAGAAGATATTTAACTAGGTATCCCTTAAAGGGAGAAAAACATATTCAATATATACGTTGGTTAAAGTGTAACGGGGTTCAATATAGTGACCTCAGGGAATCCCCCCTTGGCATTTTCGATTATAACCAAAAGTTGAAATCATTAGAGGTGAAGATATAGTCCGAACCCCTCCGTAAGGGGGGGGGTATAGTATATTCAACAATCGGGGGCTGTGGCCTTTGGCACACCTGCGATTGCTAATCTCTGATTATAGCCAGGGAAAAGCCTTCGGCTATAACCTCTCTTAAAGGTTAGGTTTAATCCTTGGCAGATAAGTCATGACTTGATATTATACAACATTTGCATCACATGTTTACAGTAGGAATGGACATAGACACCAGAGCCTATTTCACTGCTGCCACTCTAATTATTGCGGTTCCAACAGGAATTAAGGTGTTTAGCTGGTTGGCGACTATTTATGGCGGTGCCCTCAGATTGGACACTCCTATGCTATGGGCGATAGGGTTTGTTTTCTTATTTACAGTCGGGGGGTTAACCGGGGTAATCTTAGCCAATAGTTCTTTAGATGTGGTTCTACACGACACATACTATGTGGTTGCCCATTTTCATTATGTGTTATCTATGGGGGCCATTTTTGCCATTTTTGGCGGGTTTTATTATTGGTTCGGAAAAATCACTGGCTATTGTTACAATGAACTTTATGGGAAAATTCATTTCTGGTTAATGTTTATAGGGGTCAATTTAACTTTTTTCCCTCAACACTTCTTAGGTCTAGCGGGTCTCCCTAGACGATACTCCGACTTTGTAGATGGTTTCGCTGGCTGGAACCTAGTGTGCTCCCTAGGGTCCACCATATCAATAGTTGGGGTATTGTGGTTTGTGTTTATTGTTTATGATGCCTATGTCAGAGAAGTAAAATTCATTAGCTGGATAGAGAATAGTGGGGCGAGCTGGCCTTCTCTAGAATGGGTTCAACCTTCTCCTCCTCAACCACACACCTATAATGAGTTACCTTTCGTCCATGGCTCTTACGCCAAAGCCTCGTCCGTCAATGCTTAATTTCCCCCCCCCCCCTTCAGGGGGGGGGGTCTGCCCACAACAATGTACTATAAATATATAGTGGTGGCAGTTTTACTGTTATTATTGGGGGTTTTAGGTATTGTTCTTAACCGAGGCCATCTTATAATAATGTTGATGTCCATAGAACTGATATTATTAGCCGCCTCTTTCTTATTTTTAATTAACTCTATTGTAATAGATATTTTGATTGAACAAATCTTTACAATTATGATTTTAACGGTTGCGGCGGCGGAGTCCGCTATTGGTTTAGCCATTTTGGTGGCCTATTACCGTATAAAAGGCACCATTGCTGTAAAATCCCTCAATTGACTTAGGGGTTAGGGTTGAAAAACTAAAATGCCACAATTAGATGCAGCCACCTATTTAACTCAATATAGATGGACATTGATAACTCTATTTTTATTATTCTCTCTATTGGTGACTTCAATTTTACCTACTATAAAAACAAATTGGCTCATAAGGAGGTCTGTAATGGGAGGTTGAGCGACTTTAGGGTCCTCTAAGGCTCCAGGGTTGAATAAAGAAGTTATTACAATTTGGAAAGACTTAGACTAATTTTCGATGAATAACCCCCCCCTGTCGGCTATAACCATAGGTAGATCTTGCACCCTTCGGTTATGCTAGTAAGAAATGAGTGCTGCTTATTTTGATCAATTTAAAATAGTGAGTTTAGTCGCCCTTACTAATTCATCCATGATGATGATATTAGCTGTGGTTGTTGGCCTATTATTGTTTAAGGGAACTAAATTAATCCCCAATAGATGGCAGTCGATTATGGAATCAATTTATAATCATTTACATGGTGTAGTTAAAGACAATTTAGGGGTGGAAGGGTTGAAGTATTTCCCCTTTATTGTGTCTCTTTTTACCTTTTTAGTATTTTTGAATGTATTGGGCTTATTCCCTTATGTGTTTACCCCCACAGTTCACATAGTGGTCACGTTGGGGCTATCATTTTCTATTGTAATAGGTGTCACTTTGGGGGGACTCTGGAAATTCAAATGAAATTTCCTCAGCATATTGATGCCAGATGGCGCTCCTTTAGGGTTGGCACCTCTGTTAGTTATAATAGAAACAGTGAGTTATGTTTCTAGGGCTATCTCTTTGGGGGTTCGTTTGGCGGCCAATCTCTCGGCCGGTCATTTATTGTTTGCTATTTTGGCCGGGTTCGGCTTTAATATGATAATCGCTGGAACCTTCCTTAGTTTATTCCCCCTATTGATCATGGTGTTTATAACTTTATTAGAGATGGCAGTGGCCGTGATTCAGGCCTATGTGTTTTGTTTACTAACCACAATCTATTTGGGGGACACTGTTGCCCTCCACTAGTCTTCGGCGCCCCCCCCATAGAGCCTCGGGAAATTGATTATTATTGGGGGGGCAAAATTAGATTTGAAGTAAAATAGCCGAAGGGGGGAGGAGGGAAGTTTGACAATTGGTCGATTGTTAACCTCCTCCTAAGGGCGGATTTAATCGGAAAGTTATCAATCCTTTGATTTTGGGGAAAATAGAAGACAAGTGGACCTTCTAATACATGCTAGTGCAGAATCCCCTTCAGGGGAATTACCGCGAACAGGTGAGGAAACCCGGAATTCAAGCCCCCCCCGAGGCTGGGCCGGAGACGTATTAGGTAGAAGGGCGGTGTCAAAGACCACCTTGCCGAAGATGCGCAACCCTTTAATCGGAAGTCACACTTTCACTGAAACAAGGGGAAGGCTCATAAGTCCCCCCTAGGACGAGGCAGCAGTAGAGAATATTGTGCAATATACGTCAGTATGACACAGAGAGCACACATCACACTTAGCCTGTCAAATTAAGTGCCAGCAGACGCGGTTAGACTTAAGGGCTAAGCCTTTATAGGTAAAAAGGCGTAAAGGGTGTGTAGGCCGACAATTCCCCCCAAGGTGGTAAATGGAATTTTTCTGTAACGGTAGAATGTGTGGATAGAAAATAGAACCCCAAAGGCAAAAGCAATTTACCTCGGGGAAGGGGGGGTGAAAATCTGATATTCCCAATCGGGACCTATCACTCCACCCCCCCCCGAGCACAGGCTGAAACACGAGGGTGTGGGTAACAAACAGGATTAGAGACCCTGGTAGTCCACACTGTAAACGATGAAGAAAATGTTAATGCAACCCCGAAAGGTAGTAATCTTCCGCCTGAGTAGTACGATCGCAAGATTAAAATTCAAAAAATTTGGCTGTTCACTGTTTCGATTAGAGGAGCGTGTAGTTTAATTCGATAAACCGCGAGATACCTTACCCAAACTTGAATCACCCATCCGAGATTGAATGGTCTCGGGAGGGTAGACCGGTATTGCATGGCCGTCGTCAGTTCGTGTATGAAACCTTTAACGGACCTAACCCGGGGGGTTAGCCGCGGATGAAGTCAGGTCTTATGATCCCAATGTTTGGGGATAATATGCGCTACATTTTCTTATACAATGGGAAACCTGAAAGGTGAAACCCCAAAGTAGGAGTTCGGTAGGTCATTGTAAGATGACCGAAAGTTGAATTTAATAGTAATCGGAAAGTAGAGCGTTCCGGTGAAATGATCTAAGTGTTAGCACAAATCGCCCGTCACCTTAACTTAGAACGATAGTACGGACGCAGCCCTGCCAGCTCGCAATGTCGAGGCCCCCCCCCCTTCGAGGGGGGGGGGTGAGGCTTCGGTGGTCACGAATCTCTACGAAGTTAAGCAAGTCGTAACATAGTGAGGGAAGGGGAACCTTCCCTTGGGGGGGGGGGTTAAACAGCCCCCCCCCCTTCTATCCCCCCCCCCTCCCTCTTCATGGATGGAGGGGGGGGGGGGTCTTAATTATGAGTGAACCTTTATTTCTTAGCATAATCACATTGGGCTTAATAATTTATAGTGTGAAAGGCTTGACTCTAAAAATCTCAATTCTAACGTTATTAATTACAAGCTGGTGGTGTTTTTCTGAGGGAGCCGCCTTTTTATTGCCCATTGAGCCTTTACTGAATTTCCAATCTTGATTAAGCTGTCAAGGACTATACGAGATTTCTTTGAAGGGATATAACGGACTATTGACTATAAACAGTTGGGCGAAGGCGACTAAATTCCTCATCCTAGTCGGCGCCACCGCAGTTTTAATGATGCTCGACCCCCCCTTTCAAAGGAAGAAAGGGACTTCGGCGCTACCCAATGGTGATCCGGAGGTAGGGCCCATCACCCCCCCCACGGGGGCAATGGAGTCAAACACCCCAATCTTAATTTTAATGGTGGCATTGGGGAGCGTTCTTTTAGTGTCGTCCAGTAACTGACTTTCTGTATATTTAGCCATTGAGTTACCCACTCTGTCCCTATTTATTCTCGCCGCCCAAAAGAGGGGATCCGGCCACAGTGCTGAATCTGGTTTAAAATACTTTGTACTGGGCGCGCTTTCCTCAGGGCTATTTTTATTTGGATGTGCTTTATTGTGCGGGTTAACTGGGGGCACTAGTATCCCTTGTATAGACCTAGTGCTTAACCAAGGGGGTGCCTTGACACCTAGTTCGCCTATCGTGATAGGAGATGGGGGGGAAATCGCAAATCAAGGAGTGCCCCATACCTCGGTGAGCTCCGACCCCTCCGGGATCATGACTCCGATAGGGAGCTTGTTAATCACAGTGGCCCTGTTATTTAAGCTGTCCGCTGCCCCCTTCCATATGTGGGCTCCCGATGTTTATGACGGGGCGCCGACCACAACCACTGCTTTATTGGCGATTGTGCCAAAAGTGGGCATATTTTCTATTTTAGTTTCTATCGGTCCGGTAATAAACATATTATTGATTGGTGCTATCTTCTCAATGGTTGTGGGCGCCATTGGGGCTTTAAATCAAACAAAAATAAAACGTCTATTGGCCTATAGTGGGATTGGACATATGGGTTTTATACTTTGGGGGATAGAGATTGGGTCTTTTGAAAGTATTCAAGCTAGTCTGGTTTATATGATTTTGTACGTTTCTATGTCTATTAGCATTTTTGCTATAACATTGGCCCTGGGGGTTGTTAAAAATTTAATAGTGGAGTTTAGTGGCCTCTCCAGAAGAGAGCCGGCCTTGGCTATAACATTGGCCCTAACTCTCCTTTCGATTGCTGGAATCCCCCCCCTAGTTGGATTTTTAAGTAAATGGTTGGTGCTATTGCCGGGGGTGGTGAATCAATATTATTTAGTCTCGGTTTTAGCTGTAGTCTGCTCCGTCATAGCTGGCGTTTATTATGTTAGAATAGTAAAAATTATCTATTTCCAAGCTGACCCTTCCCTTTTAATTGGCATAAAAACGCTTAGGGGAGAGAATAGAATAAATTTAAGAAAGGCTTTGCTAATTGGTGCTAGTTTTTATGTGATTGGGTTCACAATTGCCTCTCCCAATTTACTGTTACAACTGGCCCATTGAGCTACAGTGGGGTTATTCTAAAAAAGCACTTAGAGGTCTTACCCATCTAGGCCCCAAAGGTAGGACCGGCCCCCCCCCCTCTAAGAGGGCCCCATCGTAGAGTGGACTAATGGTAAGTCACCAGACTCATGATCTGGTAATGCAGGTTCAATTCCTGCCTCTACAACATTAACATAAAAATGTTGGAATGCAACGTCGATTTGGTTAGAGAGAGTGACAAATGGAGAACTAGGATGCACTAAAGGGACGGAAACTCCGAAAGGGCGAAGGAGAAACTTTGAAATCAAATATCCACGCGCGAACGCAGCGTAGGGGGTCGCTGGAAAGTGAAACATCTCAGTACCAGAGCCCCCCCAATAGCCCCCCCCCCTATTTGGGGGGGGGCTATTGGCACGATAAAAATCAAACGAGATTCCGCAAGTAGCGGCGAGCGAATGCGGATTGGTCCTTTCCTGGCAGCCTTGGTTATAACTTGGCTGCGCCCCCCGATCCCCCCCCTCCCTCCTCATGGATAGGGGGGGGGGGGTAACCTTCGGGGGGGAAGCGAGTAGTAATGGAAGATAGGTGGCCACACATCTAAGACTAAATGTTTAGTGACATACCGAAAGTGAGAGTACTGTAAAGGAAAGTTGAAAGAGACTTGAAAAAGATCTTGAAATGAGTCACTTAGAGCAGTTGTAATACAACGTACCTTTTGTATAATGGGTCCACGAGATAAAATTTGGCAAACTTAAAGTGCAATCCCGTAGAAATCATGCATCCGAGGGCTACGCTAGTAACAAGAGGTGAATTGATTTCCTTGAGATGATTGAAGCACCCTTAAGGTGTAGTGAAATCAAGGGGGGCCTTCCCCCCCCCTTCAGTCAAATTACCCGAAACCAAGTGATCTAGCCATGGGCAGTTTTAAGGAACGAACCGGTGGTTGTAGCAAAAATCTCGGACGACCTGTGGTTAGGGGCGAAACGCCAATCGAACTTGGTGATAGCTGGTTTTCTGCGAAAACTATTGAAGTAGTGCGTCCACAATGGAGAATGTTTATAAGGAGTAAAGCTCGATCCCTCGAGGCCGAAGGATTAACTATGAACAAAAATAAAATCATAGTGGACAGACAGACGGTGGGCGATAAGGTCAACGGTCAAAAGGGGAAAGCCCTAATCAGAAGTTAAAGTCATTAATAAAGAGGGGGGGCGCAAACCCCCCCCCCGATTTTAGTGTAAAAGAGATATTGGATTTAGACAATGAAGAAGTGGGCTTGGAGCCAGCCACCTTTGAGAGATGACGTAGCAGTTCACTCAAGAAATTCTTTTATCTCTAAAATTGTGGTGGCTAAAGTTGAACTGAAACTCTGAGGGCGAAAAAAACTATTTGCCTGGTAGCAGAACGTACTGTTTATTTGTTCAGTGAAAGCCCCGGCATCAGAAGTGATAATGTGGACATGAGTAAAGAACCATAGGATCACCCCCCCCAGGTTTCCCATATTAAGTATGGGGTTAAACAGCCCCTAAAATAGCAACCCCCAGGTTGCATTGATGGGGGCAATAGATAATAGACGCACAAAGTGCCGGGAAAGAATTATTATAAAATCGAAGAAGCCCCCCCCCCCTTTCGGGGGGGGGGGGCGTCTTTCGACGACACACTGTACTAAACTAACCAAAGTGGGGGATAGTGAGAGGGATAAATTTTCTTAAGGAACTCGGCCAAACCCTAATGCCCATCAGGGTAGATATCAGAACATGGGCCTCGACTGTTTACCAAAAACATAGCTCTCAGCCAATATGAAAGTAGAAGTATGGAGGGTGAGGCCTGCCCAATGGTTGTATCTAAAAACGGTTGATAAAAGTTGACTTCATAAGGACAATTGAATGGCCGCGGTAACACTGACCGTGATAATGTAGCGTAATCAATAGCCAATTAATTGTTGGCCAGTATGAATGGCGTCACGAAGGCCCCACTGTCTTAAGAGAATTCCCAGTGAAATTGAATTCGTAGTGAAGATGCTACGTCCAATTTGTTAGACGAAAAGACCCCATTGAGCTTTACTGGAGTCTTACATTGCTCGGATCAACTCTCGCCCCCCCCTTGGCGGGGGGGTCGAATTTAAATGGATAGCTTAGATTATGTGGTGTCATAACCGTCGATCAAGTAGTCCTTACAGGATTGCCCCCCCGAAGGTTGACCTATTTGGGTGAATGAAACCCCACTCTTCTTTGTTAAATGAGCTAACCCTTTCTCCCTTAAAGGGGACAATGTAAGTTGGACAGTTTGGTTGGGGCGACCGCCTTTTAAAGAGTAACGAAGGTGTGCTTAAGGTACATTATTAATAACACAAGCCTGACTGCGAGGGGGACCCTCCGAGCAGACACCTAAAGTCTTCTCCCTTCCCCCCGAAGGTTAAAGACGAATGGTGGGTTATAGTGACCCGTTAATTTAGAGTGGAATAGTTAACGATCAACGAATAAAAGTTACCATGGGGATAACAGCGTAATATCGTTAGAGAGTTTACATCGACGACGATGTTTGCGACCTCGATGTTGAATTGCGGCATCCTGGGGTGCAGCCGCTCCCAAGGGTTGGCCTGTTCGTCCATTAAAGCCGTACATGATTTGAGTTAAAAGCGTGGTAACACAGCTTGGTTTCTATCTACAAATTGAAGAAACATCGATATAACTATCTTCTAGTACGAAAGGACCGAAGGATTAGTGATCCTCTTATTTACTATAAGTTACGATCAACCCGTTAACCTCAACCCCCCCCCCTACGGGGGGGGGGCGAGGGGTTTCACAGCGAATCACTGACCGCTTCTAAAGTGGGAAAGTTCTATCGAATTGTTTGGGCCCATTTTTGGGGGGCTAAAAAAATCGGGACATTGTCCCTCCCCGGTGTCCGCTTCTGTAAGATTATCCTTGCAGGTAAGCCTTGAAATATATCTTCGAATTATAACCAAGGGCCCTAAGCCTGTGGTTATGACCAAAGGTCTATGTATCTTTTAGTTATATTAGCCCCCCTTATGGGGGCTTTAACATCAGGATTTTTTGGGAGAAAAATAGGAGAAAAGGGTGCTGGAATTTTTACTTCGGCCTGTTTGATTTTAAGTTTGTCTTGGTCTTTTTTGATATTTTATGAAACCACCTTAAATACCTCTACGACCTACATAAAACTTTGGAGGTGGCTCGACTCAGATTTATTGACCACCTATTTTGGCTTACAATTTGATAGTCTTACTGCCACGATGTTGATCGTGGTTACAAGTATATCCACTTTAGTTCATATTTTTTCTACCGCATACATGGACGGCGACCCCCATCTTCCCCGATTTATGTCATATCTATCACTATTTACATTTTTTATGATCCTATTAGTGACTAGTGACAATTTTCCACAATTATTTATTGGTTGGGAAGGGGTGGGACTATGCTCTTATTTATTAATAAATTTTTGATTAACTAGAATAGAGGCCAATAAGGCGGCCATAAAAGCTATGTTGGTCAATCGAGTGGGGGACATTGGGTTAGTTTTAGCGATGTTTGCTATTTGGGAGGAATTTGGATCTTTAGATTTTTCTTCAGTTTTCAACACCGCCGCGATCGCCGCCGAAGGGCCTTCGACTGAGGGCCATATTACCTTGATATGTTTATTTTTGTTTATCGGGGCAGTTGGTAAATCTGCACAATTGGGGTTGCACACTTGGTTGCCGGATGCTATGGAAGGTTAACGTTGGGCCGTCTTGTCTAAGTAATTAGTTATGATTATAAATCCACTGTATGCTGGGAAAACCTCAAGTCAGCCCTTGGCTATTGCCGGGGGGGCCCTCAAAAGAGAGAGGAGTTGATTTGAAAGTCCCCCCATCCTTTCTTAACCTGGGGAGGTTGGGGGAAAATTCTTTTTAAATAGGAGGTTGATCAGCCGGTAACAAAAACCGAAGGTTAGGATTCCCCCCCTTCGTTGTTGGAACCTCCGAGACTTTATGTGGAAACCACTTGCGAATAAGCCCTAAATAGAGGCGAGTCCGGTTCAAGTCCGGCTGCCCCCTAGATGGTCGTCACAATAATCCACCTAATTGTAAAAATATTAGTAATAGTCGTCCCATTACTTGTTGCAGTGGCTTATTTAACTTTAGCCGAACGGAAGGTTTTGGGGTATATGCAAGCTAGAAAAGGACCTAATGTAGTAGGGGTCTATGGACTATTACAGCCTTTGGCTGATGGTGTAAAGTTGTTTGCTAAAGAGATGGTGATCCCTCACCACGCGAATCTTTTCATATACGTGGCCGCCCCTATATTATCATTTACCTTAGCCTTAATCGCTTGGGGGGTTGTTCCTTATGAAAGGGGGGTTTTAATAAGTGATTTAAAGATAGGAATCTTGTATTCATTGGCCATCTCCTCCATAAGCGTTTATGCCATACTAATGTCCGGGTGGTCTAGTAATTCTAAATATGCTTTTTTAGGAGCCATTCGGGCCGCGGCCCAAATGGTTAGTTATGAAGTTTCTATCGGGCTAATAATCATCTCTGTCATTTTGTGCGTAGGCTCCTTAAATATAACTGAGATAGTACTAACTCAAGGGAATAGTGTTTGATTCTTTTTCCCCCTCTTTCCCGCTGCTATGATGTTTTTTGCTTCTGCGTTGGCCGAAACAAATCGGGCCCCCTTTGATTTGACAGAGGGGGAGTCAGAGTTAGTGTCAGGATATAATGTCGAGTACGCCTCAATGTCCTTTGCTTTATTTTTCCTTGCCGAATATGCTCACATTATATTAATGAGTTGTATGACAACTATATTATTTTTGGGGGGATGACTCTCACCAATCGTGTTTTTAAAAGGGGGGGCTTGATGGTTTGGTATAAAAACCGCTTTTATAATTTTATTGTTTATTTGAATAAGGGCCTCCTACCCTAGAATGCGGTATGATCAATTAATGGCTTTATTATGGAAATCATATCTGCCCCTAAGTTTAGCTTTAGTTGTTTTGGTTTCTGGTGTTTTGCTGGGGTTTAATGGTCTACCCCCCAGTTGGTGCTAAATCTCCCCATGGGGGGGCTAAGGGCCTTTCGGCTATTGCCAAAGGTTGAATGCCCCCCCAACCACAATAATGTACACGGAGTTTTATGGGATTTTAGTTTTATTAATTTTTAGTGTAATTCTTTCCGCTATTATTTCCGGCGCCTCTTATATTTTAGGGGTGAAGCAGCCGGATCGGGAGAAAGTCTCTGCTTACGAATGTGGTTTTGATGCCTTCGGGGCTCCCGGCCGCCCCTTTTCAGTCCGATTTTTCTTAATTGGTATTTTGTTTTTAATTTTTGATTTGGAAATCTCTTTTCTTTTCCCTTGAAGTGTAATATATAATCAAATTTCTCCTTTTGGTTTTTGAACCATGGTAATATTTTTGGCGATTCTCACCCTTGGCTTAATTTATGAATGAATAAAGGGTGGCTTGGAATGAGAGTAAAACCTACCCAGGTAGGTTGCGAGGTAGGTAAGTAGTATAGTGGAAGATAAAGTCCTATCCGCTATGAGAGTGGCGGCGAGCCGAAGCGGAACGTCGAGGGGGTGTTATACCCCCCGACACAACAGCCCCCCGCCCCCCTCTTGAAGGGGGGGCGGGGGTCTTTGGCCAATTTTTATACCAACCCCGGTATCTGCCCTAATTCATGCTGCAACTATGGTTACAGCAGGTGTTTTTTTATTGATTCGATCCGCCCCCCTGTTGGAACAGGCGCCATTGGCGTTGATGATAATCACCATTGTGGGATCAATGACGGCGTTTTTCACTGCCACGATTGGGTTGGTTCAAAATGACCTAAAAAAAGTAATTGCTTATTCGACTTGTAGTCAATTGGGGTACATGGTGGTGGCTTGTGGTATTTCCCATTACTCCATAAGCCTATTCCACTTAATGAACCACGCTTTTTTTAAGGCTTTGTTGTTTTTAAGTGCCGGGTCTGTAATTCACGCCTTGGCCGATGAACAAGATATGAGAAAAATGGGGGGGCTAATAAAATCTACCCCTTTTACTTATACTATGATGATTATTGGCTCTCTTTCCTTAATGGGCTTCCCTTATTTAACGGGCTTTTATTCTAAAGATCTAATCTTAGAGCTGGCTTACGATCAATACTATTTAGCCTTCGCCCATTGGTTGGTGGTCTTTTCCGCACTATTGACGGCTTTTTATTCAATTCGATTAATTTATCTAACCTTCATCGCCAACACCAACTCTAAGAAAGAAGTTTTTATGCATGCTCATGAGGGCTCTTGGAATTTAACCTTGCCTTTAATACTGTTGGCCTTGGGGAGCGTTTTTGTGGGCTATTTAACCAAAGAGGTGCTTTGGTCCTTCCAGGCCACTCTCCCCCCCATTGTCCCTATTTCTATCAAATTGCTCCCTGTAATTTTTAGCCTCTTAGGGGCAACCTCCGCTTTTATGCTCTATCATTGCTCCGCTCGTGCCTTTAGCGTGCCAACCTCCCCCATTAGTTTAGCAAGTTATGCTTTTTTATATTCTGCTTGACAGTTTAATTACATCATAAACTATTTCTTGGTAAGAAATGTGTGGAAATTGGGTCACCTAATGACGTACCGCACCCTTGACAAGGGAGTGTTGGAATTGATCGGCCCCAAGGGAATATCAGACCGAATGGTCCAATTAACTCAAGGCATTAGCAATTTACAATCAGGTTTAGTTTTTAACTATGCTCTAATAATATTAATTGGTGCCGCGATATTTATTTCGGGAACCGTGTGGCCCTTTTACTAATCTCTGATTCCCCATCGCCCCCCCCCCCGTTTCGTTGAATAGAGGGGGTTAGGTTAAGGTAGACCGTTGGCCTTCAAAGCTAAAAGTGTGGGTTCAAGTCCCGCCCCCCCTGACTATGGGAGGCTCCACACCCCATTCCTTGATGGTATGTGGGGGGGGGGGGGTCTCAGAAAGATGAGAAACCCCAAGAAAAATGTCATTATTAAACAACCTATTATTTAAGGTTATTCCCTTCGGGGATAGAGACCTGCCGGAGCCCTGGCAATTAGGCTTTCAAGATGCTGCCCATCCGGTGATGGAAGAAATAATTTTTTTTCATGATCAGATCATGTTTATATTGACCATTATTATAACAACGGTGCTATGGTTAATAGTTAAAGCTTTGAGTGGTAAATCTTACCATAGATACTTAGTTGACGGGACCCTATTAGAAGTAATTTGAACTATTATCCCGGCAATTATATTGGTTTTCTTGGCTTTCCCCTCTTTAAAGTTATTATACTTAATGGATGAGATAATGGACCCCGCTTTGACAATAAAAGCGATAGGGCATCAATGGTATTGGTCCTATGAGTACTCAGACTATCAAGCGGAGACTTTGGAGTTTGACTCTTATATGATCCCCACTTCGGATTTAAACACTGGTGATTTTAGATTGTTAGAAGTGGACAATAGACTGGTTGTTCCTATTAACACACATATTAGAGTGTTAGTTACCGGCGCAGATGTTTTGCATTCATTTGCGGTTCCTTCATTAGCTATAAAGATGGATGCAGTTCCAGGCAGATTGAATCAAACTAGTTTCTTTGTAAAAAGGCCCGGAACTTTTTATGGTCAATGTTCTGAAATTTGTGGGGCCAACCATTCTTTTATGCCCATAGTAGTGGAGGCGGTTTCTTTAAATAAATATGTTAATTGAGTACTGTCCTTACAGTCCAGTTAACCCTCGGGAAGGTTGTACTCCCCCCCCCCACAAGATCTACAAGGGTCAGATTTATGATTTCCCCCAAGAATTGGCTGGGCTTAATTTTTCTTTTACTTATTATAGGGATAATTAACGTGATAAGAATTCCATCAGACAACGACGCTCAATTAAAAAGAGCCGCTCTAGAGTGGTCTTTGGCGACTTTAACTGCCACTTTGATTTTATGGGGGGCCTTTGATTCGGAGGGCCAGTTTCAAACTATAAATCAAACAGAGTGGATAGTTTCTCCGGCCTTAAATTTTCAATGGGGCCCTATAGTTTTAGCTGTGGACGGGATATCCTTGTTTTTTTTTATTTTAACGGCATTGCTGATCCCCATTTGCATTTTAATAAGTTGAAATTCCATAAAGTATTTATTGAAAGAGTTTTTGTTGTGCTTACTATTTTTGGAGATTTTGTTGATGGGAGTTTTTGCCGCTCTTGACCTGTTGTTATTTTATATTTTGTTTGAGGGGATACTAATTCCTATGTTCCTTTTGATTGGCATCTGGGGCTCTAGGGAAGAAAAAGTACGAGCTTCCTATTACTTCTTCTTTTACACTTTAATTGGATCGGTGTTTATGCTCTTGGGGATCTTTCAACTGTATGATGCCACCGGCACAACAGATTACCAGACATTATTAAATATAAAACTACCTGAGTCGACCCAAAAGTGGATATTTGCTGGGTTTTTCCTCAGTTTGGCGGTAAAAATTCCTAAAGTGCCCTTCCATATTTGATTGCCTCAAGCCCATGTTGAGGCCCCCGTTTCGGGTTCGGTTATACTAGCGGGAGTACTATTAAAATTGGGGGGTTATGGTTTTTTGAGGTTTTCTTGGCCAATATTGCCCACCGCCTCTGAATATTTTGCTCCCCTAATAATAACGTTGAGTGTGATTGCTGTCATATATGGAAGCCTGACAACTTGTCGACAAATAGATTTTAAACGACTTATTGCCTATTCTTCCGTGGCTCATATGGGCTTGGTTACTTTAGGTTTATTCACCCATACTATAGAGGGCTTGGTGGCGGCTGTGTTTTTAATGTTGGCCCATGGCGTTGTTAGCTCCTCCCTCTTTATTGCAGTCACTTTTTTATATGAGCGCCACCACACTCGTCTTATAAAGTATTACCGGGGAATTACTATTACAATGCCCATTTTTGCGACTATGATGCTGGTCTTGACACTGACTAATATGGCCATCCCTTTAAGTTGTAATTTTGTGGGGGAATTTTTCTCATTGTTAGCCGCCTTTGAGTATAGTTTAGTGATCGGGGCTTTGGCTGCTTCGGGTATGGTTTTGTCGGCCGCGTATTCCCTTTATTTGTACAATCGAATTTGTTTTGGGGATGCTTCAAATCACCTCCTCTTTTCTAGAGATTTAAACAGACGTGAGGTCTTAGCTATGGCCCCCTTAGTCATTTTAATTTTTTTCCTAGGGTTACTACCTTCAGTGATTCTAGACCCAGTAAAAAATGCTATAATGTTTAGTCCTGGGGGGGCTTAACCTCTAGTCAACCTTCGGCTATGACTAAGGGTCTAGGGGGGAACCTGGCCAGACTCCTCGTGGAGATCGCTTTTGGGTTCCCTTCAAGAGAATGGATGGCTTGGGTGTGTTTCTACACATTGTCATTTGGGACAATTGCTTCTGGAATAATGGTTATATCAGCGCTTAACCCCGTCCACTCAGTTTTTTGGTTGGTAGTTGCTTTTACAAGTTCTTCGGCCCTCTTTATTTTATTGGGGGTAGATTTTATCGCCTTAATGTTTTTAATCGTCTATGTGGGGGCTATTGCTATTCTTTTTTTGTTTGTAATTATGATGTTAAATTTAACTGACTTCCCCCCCGCCTATCGGTTAGGGGGCGAGACAGACATGACGAATTACGTTCCTGTTGGGTTGGCCATCGGGACACTTTTCTTTTCAGAAATTGCCTCAAGTTGGCTTATAATGGGTGGCCGCGATGTGCTTACAGGCCCCTTTGGGGTTGAATTGGGGAGCAATTGAAATTTGGCCAATCCTTGATTCTTAATAAAGTGCCATAATATAGAAGCTGTTGGACGGCTTCTATATACAGATTACTATTATTTATTCATTTTAGCCAGTTTTATATTACTTGTGGCCATGATTGGGGCAATAGTGTTGACCCAAGAAATAGGGGAGGAGATAGGCCCCACGGCCAAGAAACAAGATATCTTCTTTCAAACCAGTCGTGCCCCCGAAGATGGGTAGCCAGAGGGGGGCTTCGTCTTAACCCCCCTTTAAGTGGAGCCCCTCCCCATTCAAGGCAGGTTTATAGTTCCCCCCATTAGGGGGGGGGGGGACTACGTCCCCCCTATTAGGTCTCCAGTTCAATTCTGGGGGCCCTCAATGCAACTAAGAAAAGAAAATCCCGTTCTATCTATTGTAAATGGTTTAATTATTGATTTACCAAGCCCTTCCAATATATCTTATCTGTGGAACTTTGGTTCTTTGTTGGGGGCATGTCTGGTTATACAAATATTAACAGGAATTTTTCTGGCCATGCATTATTGTGCCGATGTAAGTTTAGCTTTCGCCTCCGTGGGTCACATTATGCGAGATGTAAATTATGGTTTTTTACTAAGGTACTTACATGCCAATGGGGCTTCCATGTTTTTCCTATGCGTCTACCTTCATATAGGTAGGGGATTATATTATGGGAGCTATTCACGAATTGAGGTTTGAAATGTTGGTGTTGTAATATATGTATTGATGATGGCCACAGCTTTTATTGGATATGTCTTACCTTGGGGCCAGATGTCTTTCTGGGGGGCCACGGTCATTACCAACTTATTGTCCGCCATTCCTTATATTGGGACAGATATTGTTCAATGGGTTTGGGGGGGATTTAGTGTTTCTAACGCTACACTTAATCGGTTCTACAGCCTCCATTATCTATTGCCTTTTCTATTGGCGGCTTTGGCTATGGTACACCTGATATGTTTACATGTTGAGGGTTCCAATAATCCTATCGGAGTTAAGTCTGATATTGATAAAGTCTCCTTTCATGTTTATTATACATCAAAAGATTGATATGGAATGGTCGCAATGGCAGTGGTATTAAGTGCTATCGTGTATATTACCCCCAATTTATTGGGGGACCCGGAAAATTTCATTCAGGCCAATCCCTTGGTAACTCCCGTCCACATCCAACCAGAGTGGTATTTTTTATTTGCTTATGCTATATTGCGTTCAATTCCTAATAAGTTAGGTGGCGTTATAGCCATGTTCTCTAGTTTCTTGATATTATTTTTAATGCCCTGGCTTCATAGTAGCCGATTTCGAGGCTTGACCTTCCGGCCTCTGGCACGGCTCGCCTTTTGGTTTTTCGCGGCCGACTTTTTACTTCTTACTTGGATTGGGTCACAACCTGTCGAAGAGCCCTTTATAGTAATTGGACAACTAGCTTCAATTTTTTATTTTTCTTACTTTTTAGTTATAACTCCTTTGTTGGGCCATTTTGAAAATTGGTTGTTATTTGGCAATCGCCCACTGGGGAAGCGATTGTAGCCCCCCCACTAGGCGGAACCCCCCCCCCCCTTTGGGGGGGGGGGTCGAAGCGATTGAATTATTGGGACTCAAAAAATAGAGAATAAGTTAAAAATGAAATCTACCGTATATCATCCCTATCATTTAGTAGACCCCAGCCCATGACCTTACATAGGATCTTGCGGAGCCCTTTTTGTTACTATAGGCAGTGTCGTGTATTTTCATTATAGTCAACCTTGAGTCATGTATATGGGATTAATAACAATTGTATTTACCATGATAGTTTGATGGAGAGATGTGATCAGAGAAGCCACTTTTCAAGGCCACCACACCCTAATGGTTAAACAAGGGTTGAAATATGGAATGCTTCTATTTATAGCTTCTGAAGTTCTTTTCTTTTTTTCCTTTTTTTGGGCTTTTTTCCACAGTAGCCTATCGCCAGCTATAGAATTAGGTGCCGTCTGGCCACCCCAGGGGATTGATCCATTGAACCCCTTTTCGGTTCCTTTATTGAACACTGCGGTTCTGTTAAGCTCCGGAGCAACCGTCACTTGAGCACACCACGCCATAATCAGCGGTAAAAAAAAAGAGGCCATTAGGGGGTTAACTTTTACTGTGGTCTTGGGACTAATATTCACTGGACTACAGGCTATGGAATACTATGAGGCCCCCTTTGCTATTTCAGATTCTGTTTATGGATCTACTTTTTTTGTGGCGACGGGGTTCCACGGCCTCCATGTTATAATAGGAACTACTTTCTTGGCGGTCTGCTTAGCCAGACTAGTGTCCCATCAATTTACTCGTCATCATCATTTTGGATTTGAAGCTTCGAGTTGGTATTGGCACTTTGTAGATGTAGTGTGGTTGTTTTTATACATTTGTATATATTGATGGGGATCTTAGGCCCCCCCCCCCTTATTTGGGGGGGGGCGGCAATAAGCCTTTCGCCATGGCCAAAGCTCTAAGCCCATGGTTAGAATCAAAGATTTACA